TAAAATCCCTAGATAGTTGCTCCTTTTGAACCCGCTTCAAGTCATGATGACTAATCACTCAATCTTGGGGTAAATAGTATAGTATATAATGCTTATGTTTACTTTCACTTAACACTTGTACATAGGAAATGAGACTGAATCTTTTTACTGCAAAGTAAGAAACTGTTTTTTTCACTCATATAACTATCTGGTTTAGTTCATCAACCCGAATGATGAATAAAAAATAAAAAGGTATATTCAACTCATGAAATTTCCTTCCTAGAAAGAAAAGACATAGAGGAAATTTTATGTCTTAACGAATCACACGTAGAGATATTGATAACACACATAGAGTTAATGGTATTTCATAACTAATTGATTGAGCAGCAGCCCGTAAACCACCTAAAAAGGAATATTTATTATTTGATCCATAACCTGACATAAGAAGGCCCACGGGAGCAATACTTGAAATGGCAATCCATAAAAAAACACCAATACTTAAATCGGCTAGAACAAGGCGATATCCAAAAGGAATTACTAAAGAACTTAGTAGAATTGATGTGACTGCTATGGATGGTCCGATACTGAATAAACGAGTATCTCCTCTTGATGGAAGAAGATTCTCTTTGAAAAGTAATTTTGTACCATCTGCTAAAGCTTGAAGAATTCCCAAAGGCCCGGCGTATTCAGGGCCAATACGTTGTTGTATCCCCGCAGATATTTCTCTTTCTAACCAAACAATTACTAGTACACCTATTGTGATTCCTAATACAGGAGTAAAAATAGGGACAAGCATCCATATGATCTCATATACCTCTTTTAAGGATTCCAATCTAAAAAAAGAATTGATAGCTTGTACTTCTGTTGTATCTATTATCATTTTAACGATCAACTTCTCCCATAATGATATCTATGCTACCTAGTATTGTCATAATATCAGCCAATTTCATTCTTTTAACTAATTGAGGAAGGATTTGCAAATTGATAAAACCCGGTGGTCGGATTTTCCATCTCCAAGGAAAAACACCCTTATCTCCTATCAGAAAAATTCCTAATTCTCCTTTTGGGGCTTCGACTCTCACATAAAGTTCTTGTTTTGACAATTCAAAAGTAGGAGAAGGTTTTTTACTGATAAATCGATAGTCAAAATCATTCCACTCGGGATCCCATACTTTATCAAAGCGCCGGATTTCTAAATTCTCATAGGGCCCCCCCGGAATTCCTTCTAAAGCCTGTTGAATAATTTTTATTGATTCTGTCATTTCACTGATTCGTACTAAATAACGAGCTAATGAATCCCCTTCCTTTTGCCATTGAACTCCCCAATCAAATTCATCGTAAGACTCATAATGATCAACCTTTCGAAGATCCCATTGTATTCCGGAAGCTCGTAGCATTGGTCCCGATAAACCCCAATTAATTGCCTCCTCTCCGCCAATAATGCCTACTCCCTCAACTCGCTCTAAAAAAATAGGATTCCGTGTAATAAGCCTTTGATATTCAGTAACTCTTGTTAAAAAATAATCACAAAAATCCAAGCATTTATCTACCCAGCCATAAGGTAAATCAGCAGCGACTCCTCCAATACGAAAATAATTATGCATCATTCGCATACCGGTAGCAGCTTCGAATAGGTCATATATCAATTCTCTTTCTCTAAAAATATAGAAGAAGGGGGTCTGTGCGCCAATATCTGCCATAAAAGGGCCAAGCCATAACAAATGCGAAGCTATACGACTTAACTCTAACATAATGACTCTGATATAGCTGGCCCTTTTAGGCACTTGAATATTGCCTAACTGCTCTGGTGCATTTACAGTTATTGCTTCAGTGAACATAGTAGCTAAATAATCCCAACGTGTTACATACGGTAAATATTGTATAATTGTTCGGTTTTCCGCAATTTTTTCCATTCCTCTATGTAAATAACCCAATATCGGTTCACAGTCAATAACATCTTCACCATCTAGAGTAACAATGAGTCGAAGAACACCGTGCATTGATGGGTGCTGAGGGCCCATATTGACTATCATAAGGTCATTTCGTGTAGCTGGTGCAGTCATAAGTTTTTCCCGATTCATTCTTCCATGAATTGCTGAAAGCGAAAAGAGGTTCATCAAAATTTAAGCGAAAATTCAAAACGACTCTTCAAATTAATGATTTTTTGTTTCTCGAATCTCCAACTGTCCGATTAATTCTTTATAACGTACTCTATTTTTTTTTGACAAATAGGCGAGCAGCCGTTGACGTTTTCCTAGAATTTTACGTAGACCTCTCTGAGATAAATAGTCTTTTTTGTGCAATTCCAAATGTGAAGTAAGTCTCCGTATCCTATTGGTGAAACTCACTACTTGAAATTCAACAGACCCCTTGTTGTCTTCGTTTTCCTCTTTCAAAATAATTGCACTGAATGTATTTTTTATCATAAAAAAGCTCCTTCTACCCTTTAATTTACATATAAAATATTTTATTTGATCAGTAATAATAATATTAGTCATTTTAATGTAGTAATTAGTATACACAAGAATTTTAATTTTAGTTGGACAGGGATAAAAAAGTAGATGGTACGTTTTTACACTTACAACGTCAAATAATTTAGACCGAAAATTCGGAATATTCCATGTATTCGTTTATTTTATAGATTTTATCCAAACAAATTGATACGTCATTGACTTAGTATTAAATAAAAAAGATCTAATATTAGACTGGGACGTAAGACAGGGCATATGTGCATCTGTTTGCTTTTCTATATGGTACAGAATATATAGGAAAAATGTACCATCAACCAATTTTTAATTGTGGATATATTCTTAACAAACTAAAACGGCTTCCATTATTGGTATTAAACCAATATCTATTCATACAAGCTAAGTCTTCTAATCGATAATTAGGCCAAAGAAATAACTTTAATTTAATTAATTCATTTTTATCTCTATCAAGATGCTTTTTTTGATCCAAAAAAGGATTCCTGTTTTTTATGTTCTTTTTGTTACAAAATACTCGATTTTTATCCACACTATTTATATTCTTTGAGTTGAAAGAAATTAGAATTCTCAATTCTCTACGACGTCTAGATGATAAAATCTTTTCAGGAACGATAAAATCATAATGTTTTTTGTCTCTCTTTGGAATTATTATTTGATATCTTGGGATAGATTCATCCAATTTATTTTTATTGATATATCTTTGTTCTCGATATCTTTGAGGAGTTTGGTACTTACTTTTATGAACCAACGATATACTTACGGTTTGATATATAATAAAGTATCCGTCGTTTTTTACAGACAAACGAATGGGATCGATAAAAAATATCCCCTTTTTATTCAATTCTATAGGAGTCAATTTTTTTCGAATCACCATTATATCCAGATTTATTTCTTTCCTTTGAATAGACGATATAGTAGTATCTCTTGGATTTATCAGTCCAAGCAAGTAACAATATATCTTGATATTATTGATCATTCTTTCAGTTAAATTCGGAATTAAACCATCGTCTATTATCCATTGAAAAAGCAAATAGTGTTTCCGTAAGAAAATTATTTCTGGTCTCATCTTATTTCGGATCTTATATTGTTTTTTCCTTTTATCTTGGTTTTGTGAATATGATCTAAGGCCTCTTCGGCCCGCGGGTTCTTTTTCTTCTTGATTTCGATTCATTAATTCAGAATATCTTTTTTCATTCGATGGTCTAAAAAAATGGAATTTTTTCTTTTCATTGATGTTTTTCTTTTTATTTAAATTTAAAAGAAGTAATTTGCTTGGTATAATCCATGGTTTTATTTTGTATACATTATAAAGTGGCACAAATTCTGGGAAGAACGGAAGTTTCAGATTTGTCGATATTGAGTTTAGGATTTCTTCATTCATTTCCATCCAATCAAAAAAGAGTTTCTTGTCATTGATTGGATTTATTTCGAAATTTTGATGAATCATCAGATAAAAAATATCGTTTTTATCCATTTTCTCAATTTTTTGGTAATTCTTACTTCCAAGCTTAGTATTTATATTACTGCTATAATCCATTTTGGTCCAGGCCTCAATATCTATTTTTTGTCTTAGAAAAAAATTGAGAATTGTCCAATCAAAATATTTTCTATCTGGATTTTTTTGCATATACATAATATCGACCTTTTCTAGATAATGATTGATAGGAATTTCCTCCAGGCTTTCAAATAAATTTTGTTTATAATTGTTGTAATTAAAAGTAATTTTTTGGTTGTTATTTAATTCTGATGGTGACCCATAAATAATATATGAGGACTTATTAATTTCAGAATTAATAGATTTATATGATAAAAGATTATATATATAGTATTTTGGAAAATTATATTTTTGGTTTGGTAATGGATATACTTTAAAATCCTTTTGTTTTTTGTGATAAAGTAATCGATCTTTTTCATACGAATTCCATTTTGTTAAATCTTTATTTTGGGTAATACCACCTTCATTTATTGTAGTTCGCCATTTTTGTGGTATTAATTCAAACCATCTAATCTGAGATAAATTGTATTGATAATGACCTCTTAACCAGTTTTTCCATTGATTCGTTTCAGAACTTGAAAGTTTTGTATGTCTTAATTCGGAATGAAATATTCCTTGTGTTACAAAATAATTTTTTATTGCAGTCTTAAGAAAAACGGGAGTTACATGATACTCAAAAATAGATCTTAACTTATACAAATTAATAACTTGGGTTTGTGATAATTTGTAAAATACATATGCTTGTGATAAAGAGGATAAGTCAAAAAAAAGATGTGAATTCCTCTTACTATTCTTAATATTGTAAAGTTCACTTTTTAGAGTCGAAATAAAGTTAATTTCTTTTTTGTTTTTTTTATTTTTTATTTCTTGGTTTGTTTTATTATTGTAAATGTATTTATCAAAAAAAAAATTTCTTGATTCAAGAACTAGTTGTGTAGGAATTCTGGCAATATGAATGATACATAGAAAGATATCGATGTATATTCTTTTAATGAAAATTTTTATAAACAAATCTAATTTATAGATTAATCGATTTCTTC